GTTGGTTACACCCATACCTCCCAGACCAGTATCAGATCCACCTCCCAGGAATCATAATCCTAATACCAGGCGTGAATATCACATGGGAGGAGCAGAGCACTGGACTGATAGATGTTACAATCTGAGACACCGGGTGCAAGATCTTAATTGACAAAGAACTTCTTAAGTTTGAACCACCGGAAGAGAAGCCGAGTGTGATGCAGAATCCGCTTCCCTCGCATGGGAATGATAATGCTGGTCCATCTAGTAATGCAGTCAATGGCCAGAAGGTTATGTTCGATTCATCGCAGCTCATCACGCCTCGTGGAGCCCGAGTTCGAGTGCGTTTTGAAGAAGAAGAAGCTTCGCCCGAGGTAGCCATGGTAGCTCACAACAAGCAAAAACTCACCAAGCAATGGCTTAGATAGAGGAAAGATGTCGCATCAGCGGAAGACCAAGCTCAAGGGCCATCTCGAACTCGTCCCACCATCAAGAAAAAAGGGGCGAGAAAGTTCGATCCTCTGCCGTTCTTACAATCACAGTGACTTCCAGACTTTATCACAGCAGGACTCATCTCCCCTGTACCACTCAAGCCTCCGCCAAATCCACTGCCAAAAAGGTATAATCCGAATGCTCGATGTGATTACCATATGCACGGAGCAGGCCATTATACTTCCGACTGCTACGACCTTAAGCATAAGATTCAAGACCTCATTGATCAGAAGCTTTGGAACCCATCCAAGGATGTAATCAGCACCCCACAGAGAGCATTCGCTCCATGGTACCCCATCGCACCTACTAGTGCCAGGCTCCGCTCGCAATTGAAGAACGAAGAAGATTTACCAGAAGTAGCAATGATAACCGTTGGCAGGCAGAGGCCAGTAAAGCAGAAAGTTCCTCCCCGGAGATGAAACTGGATCGACCTACTCTACTGTGACATCAGTAGCTCCTCAAATCGACCAAGAATTTTTATTACCTGCTGCAGATTTAGAATTCCCTATCATTGTCTACCAGCACAGTGGGGCCCCTGTTTATCAAGCAATCTATACACCTACCGCTCTCACTCCTCTATTCGAGAGAGGGGCACTGACGCCCGCTGCAAGTTGGGAATTCCCCACCATGCACCAGAACATTCTCTCCCATCTTCTGTCCCTGGGGGAGACAACGACCTCAATAGTAGCCCTTCCCAGGGTTAAAATGGGGTTCCGAGGGCAAACCTCGAAGAAAAGAAAGACCGCTTACTCGACAACCTCGCGTCCATTGAGAGGCGGATGGACCAACTCCTGGCGCGAGCATCCTCAGTGAAATAAAAAGAGGATCTCGCAGCCTGGGAGCGAGAGCGCGAGGAAGTTCAAAAATGGCTAGCGGAGACCGAACTTGGTTTCGAGTGGGTCAGGGAGCTGGAGTTTAGGAATCGGGTATAGGTGCTGTCCATTCCATAGACGAGAGACCCGCTGACCCACTAGTGGTTTTAGTTGGTAAAAGACAACAGGTTCAAGACAAAGGTATGTCACGGGAGATGGAGCGAAAGCACAAGGCCAGTTCTCATCAACTGAGAGCTCCACTCCAAGAGAGGGAAAACAGCACAAGTTGAATTCAATTCCGTGAGACCTATGAATGAGATCTATTAGGTTAGGAGACCCTTTGACCATTTGAAATCCATATATAACAGTAGAATAGAACGTCGAAGATAAAGCGCCTTTTAAGGATATGGGAATCAACTTCGCCTTCATCAACCAAATAGGAATCAAGGTGAGAGCCGTGGCCGGGTACGAACGATGGGTCGTCGGGTTCCAGAAGTCTCATGTTCGGAACGTGTGAGAGCTCGGCTTGGGGCCTAAGAAATGAATATAAGCTTGGATTAACCAACAAAGACGTAGCATGCGCTGAAAGGATGGATAGCGTCAACATACTACAAGTGGCGCTTTCCTAATCAAAAGATAGGAGAGCACCCCTTCTCCCGACCCGAGGAGTGAACGAAGCTCAGTGGCTCAGTAGCCTTTCTTTATCGATTGGGTCCTGGTTCTAGGGCGCCCTCGTAACGTAAGGCTCTGGAAGACCTCCCCCGCTGCAAGGAGAAAGAGACTTATTTAGTGAAGTCTGACATCTGTTCTTTTGAACGAATCCGGTGATAGTCCTTCCTTTGCTTCTATTTGAGATTGGTTTTGTCTTCTTTTCTCCATATTCCATAGAAAGGAGAATGTGAAAAGCCTTCCTTCAGCGGGCGTCAGTCGTCTTCTTGCTGTTGTTGAATGTGAAGTTGTGATCAGCTTAGCTGTAAAGAGCTCTTGTTTAGCGAAAGTCGGATTCTGCTTGAGCGGCCTTCTCTCTCTAAAGGGAGTTACGCCAAAGGTAGTTCGGTAAGCCTCGGGTCAGAATCTAGTATGACCGAAGCATTAGCCCTGTCTCTATCCTTGGGCTAAGGGCCCGTAGACTGGACTTAGTGCGGTGAGGTAGCTTAGGATGATGAAAGCGTACCTGATGACTTTCGGACTTTCTTGCTGGATTGGCTTCTTGACTTAGAGCTTTCACATGGCAATCGAGCTGCCATTGATGGATAAAATTCTGCTATAAAGAGGGAGTTGGCAGAGGTAGAATCGGCATCTGTCTCGCCTGCTGGAAAGCTTGACTTGGCTATTGAAATCAGCAGCAGATCTTATCAAATCAACAAGATGTTGAAGAATCCGTTCTTGGAAGAATTTCTACTAAAATGGAGGAGTTCTAATACCCAGTTAAATGATTAAGGTCTTTTCCCGCCTCAAGGGGAATGCTTGAAAGCTGGAATCCATCTAAGAGACAGAAGAGCAAGCACATTCATTGAAGATTCAAACCCCTCCCACAAGGGGGCTGAGAAAGCTGTTCTCGATACACCTACTCGGTCATCAAACTCATTTACCACTAAATCTACTAGAAATAACAGATGTATAAGGAAAAAACAACCTCGATCCCGCTCAAGGCATTGGTAGTTTACTTGCCGCCCCATTCCATTCATCCCGACAGGAGCGGAAACCCAACCATTCGTCGTGGGAATGAACCTTCTCGACTAAGCCTAATCGAAGATTTCTCGTAAAAAATGCATTCGAAGCACTTGTGAAGTTCGGAAGAAAAGAAGGCTTTGAGGGGAATTGAAATTCTTCTTTCAATTTACATTTTTCTTTCTAAGTAAGAGAATAAATCTTCTTAGCTAACGATGAAGAAAACTGGTCTGACTGTAAAGAATCGGGCTAGTTGTGGAGGGTTGGCTTTCTCAGCACGAAATTGGCTCTCAAGTCGAGGCTTTGTTGCGGCACGGCTGGTCAAAGTCGAAAGGCGAAGCAGTCGGTACACGGTACATTCAATCAAGTCCGTTGCTGGTGCAAGTCAAAGAAGAAGAAGTAGCTGCTATCGAATCGGAATCTTCGGAATTGGGACAAACATCTCCAACCGAATTGGCACTGGAATAAATATCTGCAAGATTCTCTTCATAAATTTCGAAAGCGTATGTAACATTCCTTTCTCCAGTCAGAAAGCCTCATGTGAAAGAAAACCATCCCCATTGAGAAAGTCCTCAGCTAATGGATATTGATTGAGTGGGGATCTTTCTTTACCGTCTAGTAGTTTGTCAGCACCGAAGAAAGGGGATCCGGGAAGCCTAGTCCAATGACGGTGGAAAGCAAGTAGCTAACAGGGACCCGGCTTACAGGATACTATTTCAGACGAAAAGCAAGACCAGACAGACCATATCCCTGTAGATAGTAGAAGGCGTGAAACTCATCTTTGGGAAGAACTTTCTTTGCCACTAAAGAGTGGAATCCTTCCTGTCGCTCGCCGTAGAAAGCGGCTAATGTATCAACTAGCAACTATCCCCTCGTCATTTAAGGGATAAAAGGCCGTTGCAACACTCTTTCGAAAAGTTCATCGGTGATGATTTCCACTCATTCATCATACTCAAAGTCGAAGTCACGGCATGGGGGGCTCGGAAAAATAACAAGAATCGGTGTCGTGGTGGTGCTACGAGATGGCGATTTATCGTATAGAAGAAAAAAAAAAAGAGAAAGGTAGGAAAACTAGGAACTTTAAGTACAGACGATAGGGATAGAGAAGGAGATACTTTTACAGTTCCTACCCTAAAAATAGTATAGAAGAGAAGATAAATGAATTGATTCTTCCAGTGGATCGCAGATCGGAGAAAGTTGACCATTAAGAATGAGGATTGGGTCTGTATTCAGCTAGTAGGATTTGCTCCTTTCCTGACCAGCGCCCAAAGAGCTTTCCACCTTAGGGTCAAGCCGGTCTCCGTCTGGCAAAGTAGAATCCGATCGATCACTTGAAGTTCGTTAACTAGCCAGAGAGAGCCGTCTCTTATTGATTGGCGAGCTTGAGCTATCAGTCGCAGGTTCAAGAACGAAGTAAGTCCACCGTCGAGTAGTCTGAAATGGGAACGGCTCGTGTTTGAAAGTCGTCATCTTATCTTGCACGAGCATCGTCGTCCCCATCACTTCCCTTAAACGGAACAGTTAATCGTAGAGCAGGAGGAATTCTTTCTGTCCGCTAGTCAGGAATGGAATCGGACGCTACGAATACGAATTATTGAATGGGGGGAATTTTCGAATAATTATTAGACAAATAGGGCACTAGAACGCTATTCTTCTTCCTTCCCCCGCTTAGGCCTTAGGACATTAGCAGTAAGACTACCGCAAGGTAGCAAAAGAAGTAGCAGTAGTGGAAATCACAGTAGTTCTAGCAAAATCATTGGCACGCTAGGCCCCTTCTCTAAGAGAAAATAGGGTAGGCAGGCTACTTGAATGGACATCTGAGATGGCATCAAGCCGAGCACAAAACAGATCTGGGCTGCTAGTAAGGAGGACTGTGAAGCCTTCTAGCATAAGTGATGCCTTCCCAAGGTCTGGTCTCTTCGGTACGGGTACGGGCTTTGAGAATGTAGAGTAGAAGGGGCTTCCTCAGCTACCGGGAAAGACTGCCACGAATGCCAATGCAGTACCTCACACTTGCGTCTACCCCTAGCCGTACCACAACAATTTCGAGCTCCGGGAGATCGTCCTGCCTAGTTCTCCTTCAGGAGTTGCCAGGCCGTCCATCCTCAATAAATGGAATTTTAGGTTTTAGCACCTTCGCTGTAACCTCTTTCCGACGCTAAGCGCAAAAGGCACTTGAAGGAGTAGTGGGACCAACCATCACTACCATAGGGCTTTAGTGGTCAATCCTGCCACCTCAGACTCCTATTTCCCCTCACGTGTCAACAAGCAAGTTGGGTGCTCTCCCTTAACGTGGTAGGACTCTGTTGCAGGTCTTGACGTTGGCTGATTAAAAAAGGCATCCTCGTCGCAGCAAAGCCCGTCTTTCTTAGTTTAGTCAAAAACGAGACTTTCACAGGTCCGATAGGTCTTTATACTATACTAGTAGGGCGGTTACCTTCAAATGCGTGAATTTTCCTTTTTAGACCTTCTTTGTCAACAAGAGCCCTGCCTTGGTCTTCAATCCTCTTGAGCTGCTAGTGAGCATCCCTCTTTGCTTTCTTTGAAGCGTGCATTGGTCACATGGATGACTTCGTTAAGGAAAGCTTCTTTCAAAGTGCACTGCACCGACTAGACAAACTAAATGGCACTCAAGCTTTAACCTACCTCATCCATCGCCTTCCTTTCTTAGAATGATGGGATCCGTCCAGCCTACCTGTAGAGTTATCCTTGCCCGATCGGTTAATCCTCTTTCTTGCCTATTCCCTACTCCCATATCGCTTAACAGCGAACCTACTCCTTTGGACGCGAAGCCAGCTAGTCGTCTACTTTCACCGCTCCTGGCCCCAAGCAAAGACTTTTCCTACTCTTGACCTTAGTTACCCGACTGACCTTACTTTCCCTTCCCTGGCTCTGATACCGTCTTCCCTTTCTCTTCCTTCTCTGTCGGAGTGGCCAGAACCCACTCAATCTCCAACTAGCTCATTTCTCGATGAGAGGACCGCGAAATCTTCTTTGCCGGCTTCTTCCCGTTCTAATTCTAAGCTGGTTTCCAACCCCTACCTTATTAAGCCTTATTAAGGCGAACTATTCATGAAAGAAACTTCCTTTACTAAGCCTAAGTTTACCCGGCTTTGTGCTTACTTACCCGATTCGAGGACAGGTAGGATCTTGCATCCGATTTAAAGCAACTGCTTGCCCTTCTTCCCTATCGACAAAGAACTCCTTCACTTCATGCCTTTGATAGAACGGAGATGAGAATTAGGCTGCTGTTGAAAAGCGTCTGCTAGCGGAGTTAGTGAACTCTTTCTTGAGGAGCGGGTTCTATCCCCCGAGTAATGGGTTTAAGCATATACAAGGCAAAGGCCCCCTTCTCTTTCCTGGTATTCAAGATCAGATTCAAATCAAAGCTGTTCGTCCCCCTTCTCGACGTTCCCGGAGGGTGGCTCTTCACTTGGTGTTCACTATTCTAGGGTCTTGGCACTAACAATGGCACAGACTTTCACTTCGACTTAGTCCTCAGCTCGTGAATCTGGCTATCTAAATATATCCGGATTCCTTTCTGATGCGCCTTATGTTTCCAAAAGGTAAGACTTTCCCCTTCCTTTCTAGGTACGTGGGTGTTAGCCTGCCGGATATAACTCAATCAATGCGGTTCGTCCCCTTCCTCCAGCCCTTCCAGCGCTTCTGGATGACCCTTCGTACCCGTATTCAGAATTCTACCTCCGCGGATCTCCCCTCCTTCTCCGAAAGCTTTACGAATCAGACAGGGCTATTCCTTACTTTCACTTCAGAATCTGGTACTTCACCTGGGGTTAGGCTTTTCAACTGGGCCAAGGGGAGAATGAAAACTTTCACTTCGGAAGGAGGAATGGGCAAGTAGAGTTCCCACTGCAGCAGTTTCCGAATCAGGGATGTTAAATGACTTTTGTCTCAGAATTAGACCCATTTGTGACCCTTTTTGGAATAGTTGGGGCAGAAATGTAATAATAGGCTGCTCGATCTGCTGTTCCGGAAAGCAGCCCTTTCGCTCGTTCCCTTGGGGCTTTTGGGGGCCAACCTGTTCCATATGAGAGGAGCATAAGCCCCCCGTGTTCGCAAACTCTCATGTAAGGGACCTACTTTCCTTCACACTATACCTTCCGGAGTGCTTATGGAATATCCTGTTGAGTGGGTTTGATGCTAATAAAACAGGAAGGACCGGGTCTGAAAGTGCAAGACTAGCTGGACCCGGACTGACTAATCGCTAAGAGCCCACCCCGAGTGGGATAACTCTAAGTACGGCATTCAGTAAGAAGTAAGCCAAGTAACAAATAGACTATCTACAACCTCTTCTTTCATTTGTCCTGACAACTGTTCTGAAAGAAAAGAATAAGTGCAACCTAAGACGTTTTTTTTCGCGACAAGAGCGGTTATGTAGCATCAACAGGAAAGTGATTTGGCAGTTGCTTTAGCAGCTCCTTCTCTAAGACCGTCTTCAATAGCAGCGCTTATTCCAACAAGACCAGCAAGAGCGGATACTCACCTAAGAGCAGAAATGCCGACATCTTTCCACGTTCAAGCAACTAATCAGTAAACGACTTCTCCGTCACTTCTTCTTATACCCTTCGTGCCCCATAGCTGCCATAGTGAGATATGAAAGTGATCCCTCTTATCCCCTATGCCCCTTTGTTAGAGAATTAGACTGAACGGTAAATCAGTCAAGACTTCCTTACTAAGCTTTTAGTAAAGTGTAAGGTAGGCTAGGCCTTCCCCATAAAAGATCTCTCCTCTTCCGGTGTCAACGCCACTCCTTTTCGCGGGGTATAAGGAGAAATTTCGTTCTCATGGCCCATGTCGAAGGGAATAGAATGACAATCCCTTAGGTCTCTGCCGATGCTGCTAAGAAGCGCAGGGTTTTCATTAAATTCATAGATGTTATTAGCTTCTTCAATAGATAAGAGATCTATCATGCTTATTCGGGAAACGTAAGGAAAGTCTTCAAAATAAGGATTTCGAATGCTTTCTCCCGGTTTTAATGAAATTTCACATAAGAGAGAAAATTCTTCCCATTTTGATTGCTGTCTTCCGAGTAAGAAAGCATTTTCATCATTTTACACATATAGAAGAATGAATCAAAACCAATTCAATTAGAAAGAAATATGAATTGCCTTATTCAAGGCTCTCCCCCTCGCCCGGCTCATTCTCAATCACGATAGTGGCCTCTTGGAACTTTAGGGCTTTGAATGGGCGAGCTTCGCAAAGGGCTGTCTCGGACTTCATTAAATCCAAGAAAAAGGTTATATGATTTTGCTCCAGGAAACTCAAGTCAAAGAGGACTACATCCATCTGTAAAAAAGCAAAAAAATCCAAATTCTAAAAAGATGCTGGCAGCTGCTATGTTCCTTCGAAAAGTAGAGATGGTGGCTCTTGGATTAATTTAAACAAATAAAAAAAAAATATGGCTGTCCCAACTCACATTGGAACCTAGACCATCACTATAGAATACACTCCCTAGACCACAACTTGGAATGGATGGCTCATAAGTCTATGCTCCAGCATCAGTTTATCACAAGCAAGACCTATTGAGCTTAGATTCATCCATACCGTTTCCAACCTACCTTGGTGCATTAGTGGAAAGTCAAATGAATGCCTTATGCAATCAAATATGAAAGGGGTTCTTACTTTACTGGCCAAAAATAAGAGAAGAGGTATTGAAGATTTCGCGGATCACGTTGCTGATTGTGATTGGGTTGACCTCCCACTCTATGGCGCTTCTTTCACTTGGTCTAACATGAGGAAAGGGAAGGAAATGGAAATCCGATGCAGACTGGATCTTTTCCTAATCTACTCAGATGGGGAAGACCTTCTGCAGGACACTATTCAAAAAGCAGGGACTACATTCGCTTCCGATTTCTTCTTTCTTTTATATTTCGAACAACTTCCCTCCACGGTACCCTTCTCTTTCGAACTGATGTGGTTATCCCTATCGAAATCTAGAACTAAAAGTTGTGAAGCAAAAAAATGCAACATTCTATTGACTTGATAGAATATATTTCTCTATTATTAATACATCCTCAAAAGAGGAAAAGCTCCCTAACCTTAATAATAAAAGAAGGGCTAAAACCCTTAAGATCAATTCGATTTCTATTGTTATTTTTGAATTAGACTGAAGAATCAAACAATCACTTCTACATGTTACCCTTCAAACTGGAGAATGGATATCGATCATTCCCTGTTTGTTTGCGAGTGAGAAGAAAAAGGAGGGCCTTTACCAATCCTTTCGTGAAGAGATCGGCAATTGATCTTCACTTCTAATGGTTAGTGTTCTGATGATTTCGGCAATCACCTTTTCCCCGAGAAAATGCCCTACCTAAGTAAGTAAGGCGACTTCTACATGCTTTGTTCTCTCATAGAAGACCGACTTGGAGGCTATGTGGATAGCATTCTGATTCTCACAGAACATCTGTCATGGGGTTCTGTGACCAAAATACCTATTTCAGTCAGAAGAGATCCAACCCATACAAGTTCACTAGTTGTTGATGCCATTGCATTCGGCTTCAACATTGGATCTAGACCTTATTTATTAAGTATTTCAAAAGAAAGGGCCCGCTTTTCCAGGGAAAAATTGATCCTATATGGTTGGTGGATTTTCTATCAGAGAGAAAGCCTGCATTAATACCTTCCTTCAGCTTTCAGAGGTAGGGGCTGCATATGAATAGGTCCTAAGTAGCCCGGAGCAAGGATCCTTTTGCCAATAAAAGAATGACTTTTTTTATTTTTTAGGGTGGGTCTTTCTTTATATACCAGAGGATCTTTTTTAGTTCATCATAATGTCACTTCTGCAGAGATAGCATAACATACATTGACAACCAATCCCAGCGGAAGACATGTTAGTAGGACGAATGATAGTAAGATAGATGAAACCTCCAACTTATCTTCTGCCCCTCTGTTATCGAAAGGAGGATCATCAAGGAGATCTCAATTCTCTAAAGAGCACTTGTGATTTTGCCCCCTTTTCTAGTTGTAAGGTCTTGTCCACCTTAGGGTTACAGTGAAAATTATCATAATTGCTTATTTAATAATAA